AATAAAATGCCTGAAAAAGGGTTACTTTGATAGAGTAAATCATGTATTATATATACTTTTATTATACTTTAAGAATTAAACTAATCCATAAATTTCAAAAATTTATATGCATAAACACTTAAGTATAAATAATTTAGAAAAATAAGCTAAATTAAGCTTTTGGATTCATACTTCAAATATAGAATAATATTCTTTTTTCTAATAAATTTAAATTTAACAAAAATCATATTTTTAATTATATTAATATTTAGAACTTTAATATCAATTTCAGCATCTAATTGACTTTCAATATGAATAGGATTAGAATTAAACTTATTCTCAATTATCCCTATTTTAAATTTTAAATCATCAATTTACTCTATTGAAGCTACAATAAAATATTTTCTAATTCAAGCTTTTGCTTCAATTTTATTATTAATTTTCTTAATTAATAAAAATTTTTTTTTTTTAAATAATAGTAATATTTTAATTATTTTACCATTATTAATAAAATTAAGATTAATACCCTTTCACTTATGATTACCTTCAATAATAGAAGGATTAAATTGATTTTCATGCTTATTAATAATAACTTGACAAAAAATTTCCCCATTTATTTTAATTTCATATTTAAATATTGATAAAAATTTAATTTTTTTAATTATTTTAATTTCAATAAACTCAATTTTTGGAATAAATCAAAATTCTATACGTAAAATTTTAGCAATATCCTCAATTAACAACTCAACATGAATACTATTTGCAATTTTAATAAACAACAAATTATGAATCAATTATTTTTTAATTTATTCAATTTTAAATTTTTTAATTATTAAAATTTTAAATAATTATAATATTAACTATATTAATCAAATGAAATTTTTTAATTTAAATTTCTTCTTTAAACTAAATTTAATAATATTAATTTTTTCAATTATAGGATTACCTCCTATAATTGGGTTTTTAATAAAATGAATATTAATTAAAAATTTAATTTATAATAATTTATACTTAATTATAATAATACTAATTATATTAACAATTCTAAATTTATATTTTTATATTAAAATAACTTACTTTATATTATTCAATTTTAATTTATTCAATAAATGATATCTTCAATTAAAAAAAAATAATTACAATTTATTAATATTCATTAACTTCTTTAGATTATTTTTTAGTTATTTATTTATTTATTAAGGTTTTAAGTTAAATTAAACTATTAATCTTCAAAATTAAAAATATTTTTTTTAAACCTTAATTAAATAATTAATACCTTTAAATTTGCAATTTAATATCATATAATTTGAATATAAAGTTATTGATAAAAAGATTTTTTAAATCTATATATAAATTTACAATTTATAACCTATTATCAGCCATTTTATCTATAAAATGAATCTTTTCAACTAATCATAAAGATATTGGAACTTTATATTTTTTATTTGGTATTTGATCAGGTATAATTGGCTCCTCTCTTAGAATTTTAATTCGATTAGAATTAAGTCAAATTAATTCAATTATTAACAATAATCAATTATATAATGTAATTGTAACAATTCATGCTTTTATTATAATTTTTTTTATAACTATACCAATTGTAATTGGTGGTTTTGGAAATTGATTAATTCCTATAATAATAGGATGTCCTGATATATCATTCCCACGATTAAATAATATTAGATTCTGATTATTACCTCCTTCATTAATAATAATAATTTGTAGTTTCATAATTAATAATGGAACAGGAACAGGATGAACAATTTATCCCCCCTTATCTAATAATATTGCTCATAATAATATTTCAGTCGATTTAACAATTTTTTCTCTTCATTTAGCAGGAATTTCATCAATTTTAGGAGCAATCAATTTTATCTGTACAATTTTAAATATAATACCTAATAATATAAAATTAAATCAAATTCCACTATTTCCTTGATCAATTTTAATTACAGCTATATTATTAATTTTATCATTACCAGTTTTAGCAGGTGCAATCACTATACTTCTTACTGATCGTAATTTAAATACATCATTCTTTGACCCTGCAGGAGGAGGAGATCCAATTCTTTATCAACATTTATTTTGATTTTTTGGTCATCCAGAAGTTTATATTTTAATTTTACCCGGATTTGGGTTAATTTCACATATTATTAGTCAAGAAAGTAATAAAAATGAAACATTTGGTAATATTAGTATAATTTATGCTATATTAACTATTGGATTATTAGGATTTATTGTATGAGCACATCATATATTTACAATTGGAATAGACGTTGATACACGAGCATATTTTACATCAGCAACTATAATTATTGCAATCCCAACAGGGATTAAAATTTTTAGTTGATTAGCCACTATCTATGGATCTAAAATTAATTTTTCACCTTCTACAATTTGATCTTTAGGTTTTATTTTCTTATTTACAATTGGAGGATTAACAGGAGTAATTCTTGCTAATTCATCAATTGATATTATCCTTCATGATACTTACTACGTAGTAGCTCATTTCCATTATGTTTTATCAATAGGAATTGTATTTGCTATTATTGCTAGTTTAATTCACTGATTCCCAATTTTTACTGGATTTTCAATAAATAATTTTATTTTAAAAATTCAATTCATTTTAATATTTATTGGAGTAAATATAACTTTTTTTCCCCAACATTTTTTAGGTTTAAATGGTATGCCTCGACGATACACAGACTACCCTAATAATTTTTTATTATGAAACATAATTTCTTCAATTGGCTCAATAATTTCAACATTTAGAATTATTATTTTAATTTATTGTATTTGAAATAGAATTTTTTTAAAAAAAACAACTATTTTTAAATTAAATTTAAGAAACTCTATTGAATGAATTCATAATTTACCACCCTTAGAACATTCATATTCAGAACTACCTTTAATTATTAATTTCTAATATGGCAGAAACTATATGCAATGAACTTAAAATTCATTTATAAAGAATAATCTTTTTTTAGAAATTATAACTTGACTAAAACTAAGATTCCAAAATAGTAACTCACCACTAATAGAACAATTAATTTTTTTCCATGATCATACAATTTTCATTATTATTATAATTATAACAACAATTACTTACATAATAATTTTTATTATAAAAAATAAATTTATTAATATTAAAATCTCTGAAAATCAAATAATTGAATTTATTTGAACTACAACTCCACCAATTATTTTAATTTTTATTGCTATACCTTCTCTTCATTTATTATACTTAATAGATGAAATTAAATGTCCAATTTTAACAATTAAAATTTTTGGCCATCAATGATTCTGATCATATGAATATTCAGATTTTTCAAATATTGAATTTGAATCTTATATAATAAATGAATTAAATAAAGAAAATTTTCGATTAATTGAAGTAGATAATAAAACTATTATCCCATTTAAATTTAATATTCGACTTTTAATTTCATCAGATGATGTAATTCATTCATGAACAATCCCAAGCCTAGCTATTAAAATTGATGCAATTCCAGGACGAATAAATCAAATTAATCTTTTTATAAATCGACCAGGAATATACTTTGGACAATGCTCAGAAATTTGTGGAATTAACCACAGATTTATACCTATTCAAATTGAATCAATTAATTTAAATAAATTTATTTATTGAATTAAAAATTTTTAATTCATTAGATGACTGAAAAGCAAAGTAATGATCTCTTAAATCAAAATATAGTAAATTAGCAATTACTTCTAATGAAAGAGATTAGTTAAAATTATAACATTAATTTGTCAAATTAAAATTATTTATTAATATCACTTAATCCCTCAAATAGCACCAATTAATTGATTAATTTTATTTTTATTTTTTTTTTCTACATTTTATATAATTATAAATTTACTTTATTTTAATTTTATTAAAAACTTAAAAATTAATTTTTTTAAAAATAATAACATAAAAAATTACAACAAATTTATTTAATATTTTTGACCCATCAACAACAATTTTTAATTTAGAAATAAATTGAATTAGAACTCTTTTAATCATCTTATTTATACCTAACTTTATATGAATCTTACCAAATCGAATAAATTGATTATTATTTAAAATATTTAATATATTAAACAATGAAATATTAATACTTTATAAAATAAAAAAAACTAAATCTCCTGCATTTTTATTTATTTCACTTTTTATATTTATTTTACTTAACAATTTTTTTAGACTATTTCCATATATTTTTTCATCATCAAGTCATATAGTATTTTCTATCACTTTAGCTCTCCCATTTTGAATATTTTTTATTATTTTATCAACTTGTAAAAATACTAAAAACATAATTGCACATTTAATTCCTTTAAATACACCAATTTATCTAGCTCCATTAATAACAATTATTGAAACAATAAGAATTATTATTCGACCAATATCTCTTTCTATTCGATTAACAGCCAATTTAATTGCAGGGCATTTATTAATAACTTTACTAAATTTTAATTCACTTATAATTATTATTATTTTTATTCAAATATTTATAATAATTTTTGAATTATGTGTAGCCTTAATTCAAAGTTATGTATTTTCAATTCTTTCATCTTTATATTCTAGTGAATAATGATAAAAATTAATCAACCCTATTTTATTTTAAGATTAAGTCCATGACCTATCTTAATAGCATTTAATACATTTAATTTAATAATTTCTAATATTATAATTATAAATTTTAAAATAAATATCATATCTTTATTTAATCTAATAATAATTATTAGAATTTCTATTTTATGATGACGAGATGTAATTCGAGAAAGAACATTTCAAGGTAATCATAATTTTTATATTATAAATTTAATCAAATTTAGAATAATTTTATTTATTATTTCTGAAATATTTTTATTTATTTCTTTTTTTTGAAATTTTTTACATAATTCTTTAGCTCCATCAATTGAACTAGGATTAAACTGACCACCAAAAAATATTATATTTTTTAATCCATTATTAATTCCTTTATTAAATACAATTATTTTATTAACATCAAGTTTTACTGTTACTCTAGCTCATCTTTATTTACTTAATAATTCTAAAAAAAAAACTATTATTTTTATAAATTTAACAATTATTTTAAGTATTTACTTTTTAATACTTCAAATATTAGAATATAAACAAGCTACATTTACATTTTCAGATTCAATTTTTGGTTCTTCTTTCTATATAGCAACAGGATTTCATGGTTTACATGTAATTATTGGAACAATTTTTTTAATTATTAATCTTTTACGAATAATTAAACTTCACTTTTCTTATATTCACCATATTAGATTTGAATTAGGAGCTTGATATTGACATTTTATTGATATTATTTGACTATTTCTTTATATAACTTTTTATTGATGAAATAATTAATTTTATTAATATAAATTAGTATATTTGATTTCCAATCAAAAAGTTTAAAATTTAAATAAAATAATTATATTAAATTTAATTTCAATAATAGTAATATTTATTATTTTAATAATTCTTTTTATATTAATAATTTTAATTAATATAAAAATAAAATTTAATTATAATAAATCAGCACCTTTTGAATGTGGTTTTGATCCATTTAATAAATCACGAATCCCATTTTCGTTAAATTTTTATTTAATTGCAATTATTTTTCTAATTTTTGATATTGAAATTTCAATTATTATACCAATAATTTTAAACTTTAAAATTTCAAATATAATTTACTTTAATTTAATATTTATTATTTTCTTTCTATTTATAATTATTACTATTTTTTATGAATGAAAATTTGGATCATTAAATTGAAAAATTTAAAGGATAATAGTTAAAACTTATAACATTTAATTTGCTTTTAAAAATTATTTTATAATTTATCTTAAATAAGAAGTAATAAATTACATATTAATTTCGACTTAATAATAGATTTTTCTAATCCTTATTTTTAATTGAAACCAAAATAGAGGTTTATTACTGTTAATAATAATATTGAAAAAAAATTCCAATTAAAAAGATTTTTAAAAAAGAAGCTGCTAACTATCTTTTAAAGCATTATTAATGTTTAATCTTTAAATATTTATTAGTTTAAAATAAAACATTATATTTTCAATATAAAAATAATATATTATTTATAAATAATTTATAAAAAAATAAAATTTTTAAAAATTTGCAAAGGTAGCTACCTTACCATAAAAAAAAAATAAAATTAAATCAAAATTTTGTCTTTTTTTTAAAAACAAAAAATCAACCTAACTAAGATTTTATCTTTACTTAAAAATAAAACTTTTTTTTTTAAAAAATAAAATTTTTAAAATATTTAAAAAATTTAAATTTACCTTTATATCTTCAATATAATGCTCTACAATTAAGCTATTCAAATTTAATAATTAAAAAATAAAATAATTAAAAATCATAAAAAAAATAATAAAATATAAACCCTATAACTATTTAAAAAAATATTTTGACTAAATAAAATTAATTTCTTAAAAAAAAAAATTAAACCTCTATTTAAATTATATTCAATTCAACCAACCTCAAAAACTTTTAAAGAAAAAAAACCAATATAAAGAAAATTATTTAAAAAAAAATTAACTTTAAAAAATAATAAATTTCATATTATACCAAAAAAAAAAACATTAAATAAAGAAATAAAATAACTCATAGAAAATAAAAAATTATTAAGTTCAAAAAAAAATCAAATTCTAAAAAATAAAATTAAAACTCTTAAAATTTTAAATTTAAATTCTAATAAAATTAAATCAAACTTATAAAATATTAATCATATAAAAAAAGAACCAAAAAAAATTATAATAAATCTAATAAATATCATTCTAATAATCAAAATTTTTCTTTCAAATTTAACAATTATTATATAATTATATATAGAAAAATTTATTATTATTAAATAATAAATTACACGAATAGAATAAAAAAAAGTTAAAAAAAAAGAAAATAAAAAAAAAAAAAAAAAAAAAAAATTTAAATTTATTATTAAAAAATATTCAAAAATTAAATCCTTTGAATAAAAACTACAAAAAAAAGGAAAACCACATAAAGATATTAAAGTAAATATAAAAATTAAACCACAAAAAGGTAAATAATCAATTAAACCACCTATTTTACGAATATCTTGATTATTATTTATATTTAAAATTAAAATTCCAGCTCTTAAAAATATTATAGATTTAAATAAAGCATGTATTAATAAATAAAAAAAACATATATCAATTTTACCTAAACATAAAATTATAAATATAAATCTTATTTGTCTTAAAGTAGAAAAAGCAATAATTTTTTTTAAATCAAACTCAAAAATTGCATTTAAACCAGCTATAAATATTGTTAAACAAGAAATTACTATCAAATAATTTAAAAAAGAAAATTTTAAAAAAATCTCATTAAAACGAATTATTAAATAAATACCAGCAGTAACTAAAGTAGAAGAATGAACTAATGAAGAAACAGGGGTAGGAGCTGCTATAGCTAAAGGAAGCCAAGAAGAAAAAGGAATTTGAGCTCTCTTAGTTAAAGAAGCTATTATAATTATTAATATAATAAAAAATAAATAATTTAAATTAACATAATAATCAATTAAAATAAAATTTCAAGAACCAAAATTTAATATTCAAATTATAGATATAATAATAAATAAATCACCTAAACGATTTAAAATAACTGTAACTAAACCTGAACTATAAGATTTTTTATTTTGATAAAAAACAACTAAACAAAAAGAAACTATACCTAAACCATCTCAACCTAATAAAATTCTAATCAAATTAGGACTAATAACTAAAAAAAATATAAATATAATAAAAAAATTTATTAATATTAAAAATCGACTTTTATTAAAATCGTAATTCATATATTCTATACTATATAATAAAATTATAGAAGAAATTAAAAAAACAAAAGAAATAAATATTAAAGATATTCAATCTATTAAAATAACATATAAAACTATACAAGAATTAAAAAAAAAAAATATATATTCAATAAAATAAAATTTATCAAAATAAATCATTAATAAACCTATAATAAAAAAAATTACAAATAAAATAAAATAAAAAAAAAAAAAAAAAAAAAAAAAATTAAATTTAATTATTTAAATATAAAATTATAATCTTTAATTCCACAAATTAATATTTTAAATAAACTATTTAAATAACAAAATAATTCTATAATTAAAAAAATTAAATTTAATGGAAATCAATGCATAAATAATAATATATATTCTCTTAAATTAATATAAACCAAATAATTTATATTAAAAAATAATTTACCATATTGAGTATATAAATATAAATATAAACTATATAAAAATATTAAAATTATAATCAAAAAATATAACATATAAAAATAATCTAATCAAATTATTAAACTAATTAATAAAAATAATTCACCAAATAAATTTAAAGATGGAGGAAAAGATATATTTGAAGAACATAATAAAAATCATCAAAATGATAAAACAGGATAAATATTAATTAAACCCTTATTTAAAAACAAACTTCGACTTTTAAAACGTAAATAACAAATATTTCTTAAACAAAACAAACCAGAAGAACATAAACCATGACCAAATATTAAAATTAATGAACCAAAATAACCTCAATTATTTAAAGTTAAGAATCCAATAATTACTAAAGCTATATGAACAACAGAAGAATAAGCAATTAAAATTTTTAAATCTCTTTGAAAAAAACAAACTAATCTTAAAACTAATATACCTAATAAACATAAAGAAACAAATAAATAATTAAATTTTAAATTAACCTTAAAAACTAATATTAAAACATGATAAATACCAAAACCACCTAACTTTAATATAATTCCAGCTAAAATTATTGAACCACTAATAGGAGCCTCAACATGAGCCTTTGGAAGTCAAATATGAAATATAAATAAAGGTATTTTAACTAAAAAAATTATTATTAAAAATAAATAATAATAAAAATTTAAATTATATAGATAATCATAATAATATATAAATATAAAATTAAAATTATTTAAACTTAATAAACAAGAAAAAAAAGGTAAAGAAAAAAAAATTATATAAATAAATAAATAAAATCCAGCCTTAAAACGCTCATATTGATAACCTCAACCATAAATTAAAATAATAACAGGAATTAAATTAATTTCATAAAAAATATAAAACAAAATAAAATTATTTCTAAAAAAACAAAAATAAAAAATAATAATAAAAATAAATATTAAAAAATTAAAATACTTTAAATAATTATTCTTAAGATTAAATCTAGAAATATAAACTAAACTAATAATTCAAACACCCAATATAAATATTAAATAAGAAAATATATCTATACCAAATAAATAACTAACATTTAAAAAATAATTAAATATTGGTATCTTAAAATATATAAAAAAAAAAAAAAAAAAAAAAAAATTCTGGGCTAATCATCATCTTTTAAAATTAAAGCTAAAAAAAATCATACTAAATAAAATTAATATTAAAATTATTAACATTGTAAAATTATTAATGACTTTAAGTAATCATTACCATATATACGAACTATTAAAATCAAAATTGTTAAACCTAAAACTCTTTCACTAATACAAAAAATAAAAAAAATTAATAATAAAACATATTGTTTAATAAATATTATTAAATTTAATAAAAATAATAAAGATAAAATTAATAATAAATATTCTAATCCTAAAAGTATTATTAATAAATGATTAAAATTAAAAATATAAAACAAAACTCCAGAAAATAATATGAATATTAATACTAAAATAAATAAATTTATCATTTTAATAGTTTAAGAAAAACATTGATATTGTAAATCAAAATTATAAAATTATTTAAAATAAATCAGTATAAATATACACATATTATCATTAATCTCCAAAATTAATATTTTTATTAAAATATATACTGAATTTTAAAATTTATTTTATTAACTAATTTAATTATAGCAATTATATTAACTATAATAAAATCACCAATTAGATCAAACTTAATCATTTTAATTCAAACTATAACTTTAACATTAATAATTAATATAATTACTAAAACAGCATGAATTTCATTTATAGTATTTATTTTATATATTGGAGGACTAATAATTATTTTTTTATATATTTCAAGAATTGCTTTTAATGAATTAAATATTAATAAAAATTATAAAATTATAATTTATAAATTAACATTAATTTTAATATTAATATTTTATTTTAAATTACAACTTAATCTTGAAAATTTCAACTATGAAAATAAATTTATATTTGAAGATAACTTTAATTTATTAAATATATTTATAATACCAAATAATTTAATAATTTATTTAATTATCTTAATCCTTTTTTTTATATTAATTTTAATTATTTGAATACTTAAAATTAATAAAGGACCAATTCGACAAAAAAATAACTAATGAAAAAAAATATATTAAAAACTTTATCCCCAATATTAAATTTACCTACACCTGCTAGAATTAGTTTTATATGAAATTTTGGATCTTTATTAATAATTTGCTTAATTAATCAAATTTTAACAGGATTATTCTTAGCCTTTCATTATAAAACAGATATTAATTTAGCTTTTCAAAGAATTATTAATATAAATCGAAATATTAATTTTGGATGATTAATCCGATCTTTTCATGCAAATGGAGCTTCTATATTTTTTATTATAATTTATATTCATATTAGACGAGGAATTTACATAAATTCTTTTAATTTTAAAATAACATGAATTATTGGAGTAATTTTATTATTATTAACAATAATAACAGCATTTGTAGGATATGTTTTACCATGAGGACAAATATCATTTTGAGGAGCAACAGTAATTACAAATTTATTATCAGCAATTCCTTATTTAGGAAATTCAATTGTTATTTGAATTTGAGGAGGATTCTCAATTAATAACGCTACATTAACACGATTTTTTTCAATTCATTTTATTTTACCATTTATTATTATTTTATTTACTTTTATTCATTTATTTTTTCTTCATTTAACAGGTTCTAATAATCCATTAGGAATTAATAGAAATTTTGATAAAATTACTTTCTCTCCTTATTTTCTAATTAAAGATTTAATTGGATTAATTATATTTATATGAATATTTTTTATTTTAGCTTTAATTTTTCCATATATATTAAATGATCATAATAATTTTATTATAGCAAACTCTATAATTACTCCAAATCATATTCAACCAGAATGATATTTTTTATTTTCTTACTCAATTTTACGAGCAATCCCTAATAAATTAGGAGGTGTAATTGCTTTAATACTTTCAATTTTAATTTTATTAATTCTACCTATATTAAATAATAAAAATTTTTTAAGAAATAAATTTTATCCATTAAATAAATTTTTATTTTGAACATTTATTATAACATTTCTAATTCTAACCTGAATTGGGATACAACCAGTTGAATACCCATTTATTACAACAGGACAAATTTTTACAACAATTTATTTTTCCTACTTTTTCATTAATTTTTATATTATAAAATTATGAGATAAATTATTAATTTAGTTAATTAATTTATATAAAATATTTATTTTGAAAATAAAAAATAGAATTTAATTCTATTAACTTAGTACTTAAATTAATGATATAAGTTAAATAATTTAATAGAAAAATTAAAGACAAATAAAAATAAAGATAAAGGTAAAATTAATTTTCAAACTAAATATATTAATTTATCATAACGAAATCGTGGTAAAAACCCACGTAATCAAATAACTATAAATATAAAAATTAAAATAAAAATATTTAAATAAAATTTATTTATTATTAAACCAAAAAACATTTCACATAATAATATCCCTATAAATATAATTCTTATATATTCAGATATAAAAATAAAAATAAAAGATAAACTTCTAAATTCAATATTAAATCCAGAAACTAACTCTGATTCACCCTCAGAAAAATCAAAAGGAGAACGATTTATTTCAGCTAAAAATCTAATTAATAATAAAATAAATAAAAAAAAAAGAAAAAAAAAAAATTTTAAATTAATTTGATAAATATAAAAATCATTTAAATTAAAACTATTAATTAAAAATATTAAATTTATAATAATAATTATTATTCTAACTTCATATGAAATTATTTGAGAAATAAAACGAATCATACCTAAAACTGAATAATTAGAATTTGAAGATCATCTAATTATTAAAAAAATATAAACTATTAAACTTGAACAACAAAATATATAAATTAAACCAAACCCTATAATATAATTTATACCAATATAAGGATAAATAAATCAAAAAAAAATTGAAATTAATAAACCTAATAAAGGAGAAATTATAAAAATAAAAAAATTTATATTATTAGGATAATTAACTTCTTTAAAAAATAATTTTAATCCATCACCTATAGGTTGAAAAATACCTTTAATCAAAAACTTATTTGGACCTTTACGTAATTGAATATAACCTAAAACTTTACGCTCTAATAAAGTAAAAAAAGCAACTCTTATAAAAACTATTAAAAATAAAATCAAAAAATTAATAATTATAACAAATATAAAAATTACTATCTATAATAAAAATTATATAATTAAATTCTAAATTTAACACAATTATCTGCCAAAATAGTTAAATTATTTTTATTCATTTAATAAAAATTTAATTTAATTATTTAATCCTTTCGTACTAAAATAAATTAATTTTTAAAAGATAGAAACCAACCTGGCTTACACCGGTTTGAACTCAAATCATGTAAGAATTTAAAGGTCGAACAGACCTAATACTTAAAATTTTGCACCTAAGATTAATCTTAATTCAACATCGAGGTCGCAAACTAATTTTTAAATTTGAACTTAAAAAATTAATTACGCTGTTATCCCTAAAGTAACTTTTTCCTTTAATTAAAAATTTTAATTCAAAAATTCATTAAATAATGTTAAATTTTAAAAAAAGTTTATTAATTTTTTTTATCACCCCAATAAAATAAATTTTAAAAATAAAATATTTATAAACCAAAAAAATTAAAATTAAAATTTATAAAGTTTTATAGGGTCTTATCGTCCCTTTAAATAATTTAAGCTTTTTTACTTAAAAATAAAATTTTAATTATATAAATAATAAAGTTTATTTCTCATCAAATCTTTCATACAAGTCCTCAATTAAAAGACTAATTATTATGCTACCTTTGCACAGTCAAAATACTGCAGCTATTTAATAAATCATTGAGCAGATCCTATATTAAATTAAACTTAATACAATGTTTTTGTTAAACAGATGAAAATAATTTTTGCCGAATTCATAATTTATAAATTTAAATTATACTAATTTAATCATTATTACTATTAATTAAATATTCATTAATAAAATTTAATATTAATAATAAATAATTTATAATAAATTAAAAATAAATAAATAATAAATTTTTACAAACTTAAATAAAAATTTCTATTCCTATAAATTATTAACATAAATAAATTATTATATAAAAATTTCAAGCTTATCCCTAAAATAATTTAAATTTAAAATATTAATTAACAAAATTAAAATAACTTTTAAAATTTTAAATTAAATTTAAATCTTAAATAACTAAATATAATATAACGAATTAAATTTCAAAACTAATATTATTTTATAAATATTTATAACACAATAATTTAATAATAAAATTAACTCTATAAATTTTGAGAATTTAAAAAAAAATTAAAAATTTTAATCAACCCTGATACAAAAGGTACTAAATTAATTCTTTTTAAAATTTAATTATTTCTTTCACAATACTATTAAACTATAAATCTATAAATTAATTTTTAATAAATACTAAAACCTAAAATAAATAAATTATTTTTATAAAAAATCAAATAAAAACTATTATATTAATAAAATAAATTTAAATAAAGTTTAACAACATCTTATCATTGTAAATGATATACTTAAATTTAGATATTTATTTAATCTTTCTAAATACACTTTCCAGTACATTTACTTTGTTACGACTTGTCTTATTTTTAATAAGAATGACGGGCAATATGTACATATTTTAGATCTTTCTTCATATTAATAAAATAAATAAATTTACTATTAAATCCAATTTCATTTTAATTTTCATTTAAAATCCAAAAATAAAATTTAATGTAACCCATTATATTCTTATTTATAAACCACATCTTGACTTAACATAAATTATAATAATAAATAAAGAAAATAAATTTTTTAATATATTCATGACAGCGATATATGAATTAATAAAATAAGTAAAATTAATCGTGGATTATCAATTAATAAACAGGTTCCTCTAATAAGACTAAAATACCGCCAAATTTTTTAAATTTAAAGAACATAACTATTAATTTTTTAGTAAATTAATTTAAATTTTTATAATAGGGTATCTAATCCTAGTTTTAAATAAAATTTAATAGAATAAAATAATTATAATAATAATATTTAATTAAATTTTACTTTTTTAAAAAAAATTAAATTATAAATTATATTTAATACTAATAACCAAACTATTTTATTTGTATATTATGTTTAACCGCAACTGCTGGCACATATTTAGTTTATACTTAAATTAATAATTAAATCTAAATTTCCTTAATATTTAATATTTAATACTGAGAATAATTAAAATCCTTTAAGAAATTATTAACAATCAAAAAATTTCATGTATCTTTTTAATTAAATAAAATTTTATAACAAAATAAATTATAATTATTTATAAAATTAAAATAATACGGTTTTATAATATTATAAATTTTAAATATAAAATAAACAACAAAATTTTAATTAAATTGACTAATTAAACCATAATTTTAAGTCATATTTTAATTTTAACCCCATTTAAATTTTAAATCTAAATTTTAACACGATTTATTTATTTCTAACTTTTTAGATATAAATACTTAAATTAATTATTTTAATCAAATTATTATTATTAATATTAAATAATTAATGATTTTCTTCTTTACTCTTATATATATATATACAATAAATATCTATATATATTCATATAAGGATTTATATATAAATATATATATATATATATTAAATGTATAGATTATTAACATCATATAAGGATTTATATATATATATATATATATATATAAATATATAAGCTATATAGATGTATATTTATATTATATATATATACTATATACATAGGAAGTCTATATATGTATACTACTATATATATTTATAAATCCTCTATATACTCTTCTTCCTTCTTTTTTTTTTTTGGAGGGGCATAGCCCCCCCTTTTCAGATAAATAGAAACGTCATGCCTCATTAAAATATTTTTTTTTTAAAAATTTTCTGACATTTTTTCTAATACATTTGTAAACCAATAAACATTTTTTTATTAAATAATATTTTAAA